ATATATATATATATATATATATATATATATATATATGTATATATAATTATCTATATTTTTATTTTTCAGGACTCTTCAGTTTTGTGGTAAAAAAAAAAACTGAAGAGTCCTATTTTACGGATTTGAGAACTAATTTGTTTTTTTTAGTATTTAATTAAAAGTTAGCTATTAAGTATCTCTTTTTTAATTGTTAGATAAAATTTTTAAGTTATATAATATATTTTATTTTGGTGTGTAATTTTTTTATTTCTTTTATTTACATGCTAATTTTATTTAAATAACTTGGTTGCAGTAAATATAATTAAAAATTAGATAATTCTAGACTTAGAAATAGGGTAAAGCTTTAGCAAAAATTGTGCCAGCAGCTGCGGTTATACAATTAAAGTTGAAAAAATTTAGATCTGGTATTAGTTAGTTAATTTAAGATTAAAATCTTTAAGATTATAAGGTAAAATTTAAATCTTATAAATTAATTTTGCTTACTATTAACTAAGAAATTTATAATAAAAATTAGGATTAGATACCCTATTATTATTTATGTAAATATTAGGGGAGTAGTAATAGTTATAGTCTTGAAACTCAAAAAATTTGGCGGTATTTTATCTTATTAGAGGAACTTGTTTATTAATTGATATTCCACAACTAAATTTTACTTTTCTTATATTACTTGTATACCGCTGTCATGAATATATTAAAAAATAAATTTCTTTTTCATTTTATTAAATTACATGTTAGGTCAAGGTGCAGTTTGGAAGAGTAAAAAATGAGTTACAGTAAAAATGATGAATGGGATCTATTTATTTAAAAATAGAGAAAAAGGATTTAAAAGTAAAATTATTTATAGAAATTAAATGAAAATAGATTCTAAAATATGTACACATTGCCCGTCGCTCTTATTTAAAATAAGATAAGTCGTAACATAGTAGGTGTACCGGAAGGTGTACCTGGAATTAAAAGTAAATAGCTAAGTTTAAGTGTATTACTTACACTAATAAGATGCTTTAGGGCTTTACTTTTTATTAAATTATATAAAATTATCTTGTGGAAAATTAATTTATTTAAACTGTAAAGGTAAAATAAAAATTAAATAAAATACTTATAAGTGGTTACCTTTTGTATCAGGGTTAATTAAAATTAGCTTTTCAGGAAAGTTTTCTCGAAAAATAAAGATTTATTGATTTGTTTATTTTTTTGTATCATAAAAAAATAAAATGAGTTTATGGTAATGATATATTAGTCAATTTATTATATCTAGTTATTTTATTTTTGATTAAATCAATTTTATTTAAGTAAAATTTTATTTTTATTTAAAATTAATATAGGGATAAGCTTATATTAAATCTAAAAGGAAGGATTAATTGTTTAAATTATACGTTTAAGAATGAAAATTTTATTTGTAAAAATTAATTAAATTTTATTTAATTTTATTTAGTATGTAGCTTTAAGGGGAAGTAAAGTTATTTATTTAAATATAAGAAATTAAATATTAATTATTAAATTAGTAGAATAAAAAATAATTGTTATGAACTAGGCAATTATAATTTTCGTCTGTTTATCAAAAACATTTCTGTAAGAAAAATATTTTTGGTATAGCCTGCTCTATGCTTTAAAGTCAATAGCTGCAGTATTTTGACTGTACAAAGGTAGCATAATCACTAGTCTTTTAATTGGAGGCTCGAATGAACGGCTGAACGAGAAATTATCTTTATTACTTTTATGTGTTTCGAATTTTATATTAAAGTAAAAAATCTTTAATAGGTAAAGGGGACGAGAAGACCCTATAGAATTTTATAAAAGAAGTGAAGTTTTTTGTTTTGTTGGGGTGACAGAAAATTAACATTTTTTTAATTTTTCATTTTATGATTTATAGATCCTAAAATTAGATAATAAGATAAAATTACCTTAGGGATAACAGCATAATTTTTTTTTTAAGATCATATTTATAAAAAAGTTTATGACCTCGATGTTGAATTAAAATTTTATTTAGGTGTAGATACTTAAATAGTGAGTCTGTTCGACTTTAATTTTTACATGATTTGAGTTCAAACCGGTGTAAGCCAGGTTGGTTTCTATCTTTTTTCTAAAAAATCAGTTTAGTACGAAAGGATTAATTGTTTTAAAAAATTTATTTAATTAAATATTTAACATATCTATTTTGGCAGATAAATGTGTTAAATTTAGGATTTATTTATGTAATTAATTACAAATAGAAATTTTTTTTTTAAATTTTTTTAATTGTTTAATTATGTCTTTATTTTCCTTGGTAGGAGTGGCATTTCTTGTTTTAATAGAGCGAAAAATACTAGGATACCTCCAATTCCGGAAGGGTCCAAATAAGGTTGGAGTTTGAGGAGTCTTTCAGCCTTTTTCCGATGCAGTCAAGCTTTACACAAAGGAGTTTTTTTTTCCTTGTAAATCTAATTTTTTTATTTATTGATTTAGACCTTTTTTATCAATATTTATTAGTTTAATTATTTGATTTATATTTCCTTATACGTTAATTGTAGTGAGTTGAAAATTTAGTATTTTATTTATATTTATGGTAATAAGATTCTCTGTTTATGGAGTTATACTCTCCGGGTGGTCTTCAAATTCTTCTTATTCTCTTTTAGGATGTATACGAGTTCTTGCACAATCAATTTCGTATGAAGTAAGATTTTTTATCTTAATTTTATCAACAATTTTTTTCACCAAGTCGTTGAGAATTTATTCTTTTTGTAAATTTCAAAATCTTAACTATTTTTTTTTTTTAATGATTCCTTTATTTATTATAATTTTTACTTCTTTTTTGGCGGAATTAAATCGGACTCCGTTTGACTTTTCAGAGGGGGAGTCAGAGTTAGTTTCAGGATTTAATGTAGAGTATGGAGGGGCTGGATTTGCTTTTATTTTTTTAGCTGAGTATTTAAGAATTATTTTTAGTAGAAGTATTCTCTGTTGATGTTTTTTAGGGAGTTTAACAATAAATTTTATTTTTTTTTTTAAGGTTAGTTTCTTGACTTTAATTATTATTTTGATTCGAGGAGTTCTTCCGCGATACCGATATGATAAATTAATAAATTTGTGTTGAAAAATTTATTTGTGTAGAAGATTATTTTTATTATTATTTTATAGAAGAATTTCTATTTAATCAGTTCCGGTAGTTTTAAGTGAAGTTAAAAGATGTTTCTATTTTTTACTTTCAAGGTAAATATTTTTAATAAATTATTTAACTTATTTTAGGATTTTATCTCATAATTGTTGTGAAATAGGGATAAATAAAAATGTTCTAAAGTATATAATGGTTAATATTTGACTAATAAAAATGTAGGGGTCTTCTACTGGCTTTATTCCAATTCATGTTAATAAAATTCTAATATTAATTCAGACTCAGAAAATATGTTGAGTTATTGGATAAAAGACAAGAGTCTTTATAAATGAAGGTTTTATAAATCTTAATGTTCTTAATACCAGAATTGATATAAGAAGAGCAATAACTCCTCCTAATTTATTAGGGATTGCTCGTAAAATTGAGTATGCAAATAAAAAATATCATTCGGGTTGAATATGAAGGGGAGTATTCAAGGGATTCGCAGGAATAAAATTATCAGGATCATTTAGTAAATATGGATAAAGTATAATAAGATACACAAATCCTAAAAAGAATATAAAATATCCAAATAAATCTTTAATTAAAAAGTAAGGATAAAATGGAATTTTGTCGTTATTTAGAGGTGTTCCTAATGGATTTGAGGATCCTGTTTCATGAAGAAAAATTAAATGAACTAAAATTAGAGCAAGTAAAATAAAAGGTATGAGGAAGTGAAGTGTAAAAAACCGAGTTAGAGTGGGATTATCTACTGCGAAACCTCCTCATAGCCATTGAACTAAGAATTCCCCTAGGTAGGGAATGGCAGATAAGAGATTTGTAATAACTGTAGCTCCTCAAAATGATATTTGACCCCATGGTAAAACATACCCTAAAAAAGCCGTGGCTATAAGAATAAGAAGAATAAAAATTCCTCTTAATCATGTTTTTTTGAAAATTCTAGAATTAAAGTAAATTCCTCGTCCGATGTGTATATAAATAAAAATAAAAAAAAAAGATGCACCATTTGAGTGAATAATACGGAGTAGTCACCCATTATTTACATCTCGGCAAATATGAATTAAACTTTCAAAAGCTATATTAGTGTTTGCTGAAAAATGTATAGCTAGAAGAATGCCTGAAATAATTTGAGTTAAAATTATTAATCCTAATAAAGATCCAAAATTTCATATTAAATGAATATTTGAGGGTGTGGGTAAATTAACAATTGAATTATAAACTGAATTTATTAAATAGTTTTTTTTAGTAGTTAATGAAAACATTAGTATTTTTTACGTAAGGGGGCTTTATTTAAGGATATTAAATTAATTATTAAAAATAATGCTATTAACAAATACAAAAATAAGAAAATTGATGAAAATTTATTTATTGAAAAAAATATTTTTAAATATTCATTGTGTGGGAAGTCAATAATATTGAATCTTTCTGTTATTTCCAATTTTAAAAAATAAAAGTATATAAAATATCTATAGATACAAAAATGTAGATATATTGATTTAAGTTTAAAAGAATCAAGTATAAAATTTGAAAATGTTCTTGATATATATATAAAAATTACTATTAACCCTCTTACTATTACTAGTATTATTAAAAATCTTAATCATCTTGATAAAATTAGTAGACGAATGAGAAAGATTCTTATAATAATTTGTATTATTAATAAAGCTATAAATATAAATGGTGTAGAAGCTTGAATTATAATAGAAGAAAAGATTAATATAAGTCTTATAATAAATTTCAATTCAGTAAGTAGTTTAATTAAAATTTTAATTTTGGAAATTAAAGATATATTTTTTTTACTGATACTAGAGAAATATTTTATCTTTGGTTTACAAGACCAATATTTTACTTTAAACTACTTTAGTATTGTTATTGAATTATTTTTTTTTTTTAATGTTTTACTTTGCTTTTATTATCTTTTTTAATTTTAAGAGCCATGTTTTAATAATATTATTAACTTTAGAATTTATATCTTTAATTATTCTTTTAATAGTTTGAGATTTATTAATAATTTTTACTTGGGAATTAAGTTTAATGGTTTATTTTATTATTATTTTAGTATGTGAAGCAGTGATGGGGTTAGTAGTTTTTATATTTTTAATTCGTTCACATGGATCAGATTATATAAAGCCTTTTTCTCTATTTTTATGTTAGAAATTTTTTTTAGATTTTTTTTTGTTGTGGTTTTTATAAATTGAAATATTTTTATTTATAGATTAATTTTTTGATTTATTTATCTTATTATAAATTTTAATTTAATAGGAGATTATTCTATAAAAATAATTTTGATTTTACTTAGAATTTGAATTGTTTCGTTAATAATAATTACAGTGGATTACAAAAATAAGAAAAATGACTTATTCATTATTATTTCTTTTATGTTTATTAGATTAATAATTAGTTTCTATTCAGAAAGATTATTAGGATTTTATTTAGGGTTTGAGATAAGAATTATTCCTATCTTACTTATTATTTTTGGTTGAGGCTACCAGCCTGACCGACTTGAAGCAGGATTTTATCTTATTTTATATACAATATTTTTTTCTTTACCATTATTAGTTGGAATTTTCTATTTAGAAAAAAATTTTTCTGTAAATTTTTTTTTTTTTTTGAGAGTAGTTATAGCTTTTTTGGCTAAGTTTCCCATATTTTTTTTTCATTTATGATTACCTCGTGCTCATGTGGAAGCTCCTGTTTATGGTTCTATAATTTTAGCTGGTGTTATACTGAAGCTTGGAGGGTATGGATTGTATAAAGTTTCTATAAAGTTGGGAGATTTAATTTACTATTATTCAAATTTTATTTTATTATTTAGTTTCTTAGGAGGAATATATTTAAGTTTTTTGTGTTTCCTACAGTCGGATATTAAAGTTTTAATTGCATATTCATCCGTTGTTCATATAAGAATTATCATTTCAGGTATATTAACTATAAGAGAAATTGGTTTAATTGGGGGAATTATTATGATAGTGGGGCATGGATTATGTTCATCAGGTTTATTTTATATTTTAGGAGCCATATATGATAGGACACATACCCGAAGATTTTATTTAAATAAGGGTTTAATAAATATTATTCCTGTTGGAGGAATATGATGATTTTTATTTTGTGCAGGTAATTTATCTTTCCCTCCTTGTTTAAATTTAGCTGGAGAAATTTTATTATTTAGAAGAATTTTAACTTATTTTAAGAAAATATTTTTATTTATTATTTTATTTAGAGTTTTTAGATCTATGTATAGTATTTATCTTTTTAGCTATTCCCAGCACGGTCAAGTATTAAATACGTTTTCATTTAAATTATTTAATTTAAATGAATCATTTATTCTTTTTTTACATTGAGTTCCTCTTAATATCATCTTACTAGATCTTAGATTTGTCATAGTTTAAGTTTATTAAAATAGTTTAATTAAAATATTAGTTTGTGGGACTAAAGATTAATTTATTTGTTTTAATTTTGAAGGTCAGAAAGTATCTTTTTATTTCTTTATATTTATTTTTAACTTCTTTTTTAAGAAGTTTAAGATTTCTTTATTTTTTTAGCTTAAATAAAAGCATTCTTGTTGAGATTGAATTAATAAGAGTTAATTCAATTTTGTACCATTTTATTTTTTACCTAGATTGAGTATGCTTTATATTTATTTTTATTGTTACTTTAATTTCTTCTTTAATTTTTATTTATAGTAGGGGGTATATGGGACAAGAGTGTAAAAAGTTTTTATGATTAACTTTTTTGTTTATTTTATTTATACTTTTTATGATTTTAAGACCTAGAGTCTTGGGGGTTCTTTTAGGATGAGATGGATTAGGATTAATTTCTTATTGTTTAGTAATTTACTATCAGAGAAGAGATTCTTTTAATTCAGGGTTTATTACTGCAGCAACAAATCGGTTAGGTGATGCTTTCCTTATCGTTAGTGTTGTTTGGTTAAGAATAGATGGGGAGTTTGGGTTTTGAGATTCTATAAAATTTCCTTTATTTTTTGTTTTAGCTTGTATAACAAAAAGAGCACAATTTCCATTTTCAGCTTGACTCCCAGCCGCTATAGCAGCTCCTACTCCTATTTCATCTTTGGTTCATTCATCTACATTAGTTACAGCTGGGGTCTATATACTAATTCGTTTTTTTTTTAATTTTTGTGAAACTGGGGGAATAATTTTTTTACTTATCATATCTTTATTTACAGTTTTTTGTGCAGGGGTGATATCTTTACAGGAGATGGATATAAAACGATTAATTGCTTTATCAACTCTTGGCCAATTAGGATTTATGATAGTAATTTTGTGTTTAGGATATTTTTATATCGCTTTATTCCATTTACTTATCCACGCTTTGTTTAAGGCTTTATTATTTATATGTGGGGGATTTATTATTCATAGAAGACTAGGTGTTCAAGATTTGCGAAAAATAGGTAATTTACATTATAACAATTTAATTAAAGTTTCACTTTTAGTTTCTAGAGCAAGATTAATAGGAGTTCCCTTTAGTTCTGGGTTTTATTCTAAGGATGCTTTATTAGAGTTAATTATATGTAGATATGGGGGTTTAGGAATAGGTTTATTTATAATTAGAATGGCTTTATTAACAGTAACTTATAGATTTCGATTTTTTAAATGTTTATCATCTAACGGGTCTTGAGTTGTGTGGATAAGAAGAGACTGAGATTTAAATATATCAGTTTATTTACTGTGTATAATTAATATTTTTATGGGATTTATTTTAAATATGTTTATTTCTGAACTTTATTTAGTTTCTCTTTCTACTATTAGAAAAATTCTTCCTTTAGTATTATTAATTAGAGGAGTTGTATGATCAGGCGTTTCTTGATTCAGGTTGAGAAAAATTTTAATAATTTCTTCTTTAATGTATTTAAACCCCTTGAGTAGGGGGCTTATGAGCATAATATATTTACAGTTCATAAATTATAAGCTACTCGATCAAGGATGATTAGAAGGATCTTTAAAGATAATTAAAATTATTATTTTAAAATATTCTTTTTGAATGAAAAATTTTTTAACTGATTTTTTTTATTTTAGATCTGTTGGAGTTTTAATTACGCTGTTTATATTAATATAAATAAAATTCAAATAATTTAATATAGAATATAATTTTGAAGCAATTAAAGTAGAATATTTCTTTTGGATGAAACTCTTTTCTACAGTGAAAAAGTAGTATTTTTTTATAAATTACAAAAGGGGGGGGCCTAACAAAATGTATTGCTGTGAGTTAGTTAGCAGCTTACTCTAAGACTCCTTGAGCAAGAAATTTATATTCATTTAAATTATTAACAATAATTTGTCTCTTTTTTGACTTTTACTCAAAATAGGGAGATTAATCTCTATATTTAGGTCGAAACTATAAGTAATTTTTTACTTCTCTATTTTGGGTACATCAGATCAACAACATTGTTGTTATTTTTAATTGCAAGTTAAATGTTTAAAAAACTTTAATCCTTATTTTCAATTTATAGAGCCTTCTTTTCATTCTATAAATAAGCCAAGAATTAAAATAGATGATAGTAAAAATAAACAAAATGTTCTATTTAATAAAGTTGTTTTAATTAGTGTTATTGGTATTGGTATTATCAATGTAATTTCAATGTCAAATATTAAAAATATAATTATTGTAGAAAAGAAGTGGATAGAGAATGGAGTTCGAGAGTTTGACAGTGGGGAAAATCCACACTCAAAAGGAGATATTTTTTCACGATCTTTTGTTTTATGAAGTCTAATAATTGTTAATATATTTATAATGAAAATTATTATGATTATAATTGTTGAAATTGCATAAGAGATTAATATTATTAATTCATCTTTAGAGATCTAATAGTTGGAAGCTATTTATATTTTATTATACTAATGAATTAAGAAATTATTTTCCTCATCAGTATATTGTTATATATAAAAATAATCATACTACATCTACAAAGTGTCAGTATCAGATAGCTGCTTCTATACCAAAGTGATGATTGGAAGAAAAGTGTATTTTTGTTACACGAAGTGCAGAAATAATTAAAAAAATTGTTCCGATAATAACATGAAGACCATGAAATCCTGTAGTGATAAAAAAAGTATTACCATAAACTGAGTCTCTAACACAAAATGGAGCTGAATAATACTCATATATTTGAAGTAATGAGAAGTATAGCCCTAAAATACATGTAATTAAAAGTGAAATTTTCGTTTGGGTTAAACTATTTGAGCATAATCTAGCATGACTTCATGTTACTGAGATTCCTGATCTTAATAGGATCAGAGTGTTTAAAAGAGGGATAGTAAGGGGATTGAAGCTTTGGATAGCTTGGGGAGGTCAATTCATGCCTATTTCGATGTTAGGAGATAGACTATGGTGAAAAAAACTTCAGAAGAATCTAATGAAGAAGAAAACTTCTGATCTAATAAATAATAGTATGCCATATTTTATAGATGTTAAAACTGAAAATGTATGATTACCTTGAAAAGTTCTTTCTCGTTGAATATCTCGTCATCATAATATCATAATTAATGAGATAAGAATTAGACTAACATATAAAAAAGCGGAATTTTTGTTATTTAAGAAGATTAATCCTCTTAAGGCGCAGTTTATTATTTGAAAGGAAATTACAATAGGCCAGGGGGAGGGGTCAACTAGATGAAATGAGTGATTTTTTATCATTAAGATATTTCTCTAGAATAAAGAGTTATTAATACTGAGAATACATAAGATTGAATTATTGCTACTATTAACTCAAATATTATAAATGAAGTTTGAATTAGTAAAATAACTATTCAATAAAAAGAATTAATTTTAAAAGTGTTTCCAAGTAGGGCTATAAGGAGATGGCCTGCAATTAAGTTTGCTGTTAATCGAACTGCTAAGGCTATAGGTCGGATTATATTACTAGTTACTTCAATAAGTACTATAAGTGGTATAAGAATAGCAGGAGTACCTGAAGGTACTAAATGTGAAAATATAGATTTAGAGATGTTTTTTCATAAAAAAATTATAATTGATAGTCAAATCGGAATTGATAATACTAGCGTAAAGGATAAGTGTGCTCTAGCACAAAAAGTATAGGGAAAATTTCTTCTTATATTATTTATTAAAATTAATAAAAATAAGGAAATAGTAAGTAGTGAAGTTCCTTTTTTAAAAATGTTTTTATTAAAAAGTGATTGAAATTCTTTATTTAAGGCTGAAAGAATTAGATTAATTAATATATTTGATCGAGATCTAATTTTTCAAAATGTTATAGGAATAAGAAGTAATGAAATATTAATAAAAATTCAGTTAATTTGAATATAAAATCAAGCAGTTGGATCAAATATTGAGAATAAGCTTATTATCATTTAATTTTAAATAAATTTGTTTTGATTTTATAGTTTTGGTCGGACATATTTTTAAAATAAAAATGAATTATTATTGAAACTAAGCCAAGTGTAATTATTGTAAAAATTATGATTAATGTTCAGGGCAAGGGTGACATTTGAGGAATAAAGAAATATTATAAATAATTTTGAATTGACAAATCAATGTTATAATTTTAACTAATTTCTTTATTATTTAGGGTAATCGCTTTTACCATTAATTGGTTTAAGAGACCATTACTTGCTTTTCAGTCACTAAATAAATTGAAGTTTTTAATTCATGAAATGAAAAATTTTCTAGGAATAATATCTAAAACAATTGGTATAAATGAGTGATTTGCCCCACAAATCTCTGAACACTGACCAAAATATTTCCCTCTTCGATTAACAAATAAAGAAATTTGATTAAGACGGCCTGGGGTAGCATCTATTTTTACTCCCAGTGCTGGTACTGTTCATGAGTGAAGAACATCTTCAGATGATGTAATTAAACGAATTTGACATATTAGTGGAATTGGGGTGTTGTTATCTACTTCTAGTAAGCGGAATGTTCTGTCTCTAGTTATATAGGAATCAAACTGAATGTTTTTAAAATCATTATATTCATATCTTCAATATCATTGATGGCCTATAATTTTAATAGTTAATATGGGGTTATTTAATTCATCCATTATGTAAAGGAGTTGGAGAGATGGTAAGGCAATGAATCTTAAGATAATTGTTGGAATTAATGTTCAAATTAATTCAATAATTTGATTTTCTAAAATTGTGTTTCTATAAAACTTATTGTAAATTATTTTAAATATAATGAATGATACTAATGATAAAATACTTATAATAATTAATATAGTATAGTCATGAAATATAATTAGTTGTTCTATAAGTGGAGATGCTGTATCATAAAAAGATATTTTGAATCAGTCTATTTCTAAAGGAAATTTTATTCATTTTTAAATCTTAAATTTATTACATTATTTCTGCCACATTAGAATTCTATTACTCTAGGAATTTCTGAGTATCTATGTTCAATCGGGGGATAATTTTGAATTCATTCAATTATTGCGAAGTTTGACCCTATAATTATTAATCGTTTTGTAATTAATGATTCTCAGATGATAACTAAGAATATAATAACAGAAAAAAAAGAGATTATTCTTCCAAGAGAAGAGATAATATTTCAGAAAATTAAGAGGTCTGGATAATTAGAATAACGACGTGGTATGCCTATAAGTCCTAAGAAGTGTTGAGGAAAAAATGTTATATTTACTCCAATAAATGTTCTAATAAATTGGCTTTTTAGTAAAAAATTGTTTATTACAAGTCCTGTTATTAATGGAAATCAATTAATAAATCTTGCAATAATTGCAAATACTGCACCTATAGATAGAACGTAGTGGAAGTGTGCTACTACATAATAAGTATCATGAAGAATAATATCTAAGGATGAATTAGCTAGAATAACACCTGTTAATCCTCCTACTGTAAACAAAAAAATAAATCCTAGTGATCAGAGAGTTCTAGATGAAAATTTTATTTTTATTCCGTAAATTGTTGCTAGTCAACTAAAGATTTTAATTCCGGTTGGAACTGCAATAATTATAGTTGCTGATGTAAAGTAAGCTCGGGAATCTACATCTATGCCTACTGTGAATATGTGGTGTGCTCATACAATAAATCCTAGAATACCAATTGCTACTATTGCATAGATTATCCCTAAGGCTCCGAATGCAGATTGTTTTCCTCTTTCTTGTATAGTAATATGAGAAATTAATCCAAATCCAGGTAGAATAAGAATGTAAACTTCTGGGTGCCCAAAAAATCAGAATAAATGTTGATATAGAATAGGATCTCCTCCCCCTGAGGGATCAAAAAATGATGTATTAATATTACGGTCTGTTAATAATATTGTAATAGCCCCAGCCAATACTGGGAGAGCAAATAATAATAATACGGCAGTAATTAAAACAGATCAAACAAATAGGGGTATTTTTTCTAGTTTATAAAGTGCACTACGTATATTTAAAATAGTTGAAATAAAATTGATAGCTCCCAGGATAGACGAAATTCCGGCTAAATGGAGCGAAAAAATTGACATATCTACAGAGTACCCTCTGTGGAAGGTAGAATTAGAAAGCGGAGGGTAAACAGTTCATCCTGTACCTACTCCTTGATCAACTATTCTTCTTATTAGAAGTAAATATAAAGCTGGAATTAGTAATCAAAATCTTAAATTATTTAATCGTGGGAAAGCTATGTCAGGTGCTCCAATTATTAAAGGTACAAGTCAATTACCAAATCCTCCAATGATGATTGGTATTGTTATAAAAAAAATTATAATAAATGCGTGTGCAGTTACAATAGTATTATAAATTTGATCATTTATTAAAAGAGGTGATGGTTGACTTAACTCTATTCGGATAATTAATCTTATAGAAAGTCCTACAAGCCCTGATCAAATTCCGAATAAAAAGTAAAGAATACCAATTACTTTATGATTTGTTCTCAATAGTCATATCATAATTGACAAGGTGGCTGAATTTAGGCATTGAATTGTAAATTCTATTATAAATGATAATATTTTCTTGTTGATTTTTTAGTCAAGAAATGATATTAAATTGCAAATTTAAAGGTATAAAATATAAAAATCTATCAAAGTCTAATGTATATTTTTAACTTTGAAGGTTAATAGTTTCTTTAATTTTAACTTAAGGCTTTAAGTTAAAATAAGAAATAAAAAGGGAGTTAAAAAATTTATTATTAAAAAAAATCTTGAATTTGTAGTATTTTTAATTTTTCATTTTAAATGTGAAGAAGATAAAATGATTATTGACAATATTATTTTAAAGTAAAAAAACAATGTTAAAACGGAACAAAGAAGGCCTGTAATAACAATTATAGGAATTTGAAAAAAAGTGTTTTTAATAATAATTCATTTAGGTAAAAACCCTATGAAGGGGGGAAGTCCAGACATAGAGCTTAATACAGTAAATAACGTTATTTTACTAAAAATATTAAAAGACTTAATTTGAGTAATTCAGTTTACATTATTGTTATTAATAAATTTTATTATAATAAAATTTATTAATAAATAGACAGAAAAAAATATTATAAATAAGGTAATATTGTTTATTCTTAAAAATATTCAACCAATGTTATTAATGGAAGAGAATAATATAATTGTTTTAAAAGAAGAAAAGATAATCGCTCTAATACTCCCAATAATAATATTTATTAAAATAATTAATCATAGTATATTAAATCAAGATGAGAATAAGATAAAAGTTGGCACAAGTTTTTGTATAGTTAAAAATAAAAAGAATGGAAGAGTGGGGAAGTTTTTTAAAATATTAGGAACTCAAGAATGAAGGGGGGCAATTCCTCTTTTTAATATAAGCGCTGTAAGGGGAATTACAGCATATATATCAAAATTTCTATTAAAGAATCTTCTTATAGAGAGGGCACATAATAGAATTAGTGATCCTAAAGATTGAATTATAAAATATTTTATAGTTCTTTCGATTGAAAGGAATGAAGGAGAAGATAAAATAATAAAAATAAATCTTAAAAGGTTTACTTCTAATCTTATTCATATTATTATCCAAGATTGACTTGAAAGACCAATACAAATAGATAAAATATAAATAGAAAAAATCGAGAATTGTATATTTTTTATTAGAAAAAAGATTTAATCTATATTTGAATTATGAGTCCAATAGCTTCTTTAGCTTATTTTTCTTTTATACTTGGGTGTGACATATAAATTTTTGAAATTTAAGATTTTAATTGGATTTAAAAAGTATAAGAAAGAGTTAAAAAACATAATTTATTACATCAAAATAATCCTTTTATCAGGCATCTTTCCACCACTTTATAAACTATATTATATAACTTTCAAATTTAATTTAACAATTAAATTTTAAAAAGTTTAATTGATTTATTTTCATAATAGTAAAAATTATATATAAAAATATATTATCATATTTTTATTAAAATTTTATTATTTTTTTTTCTTTTTTAAAAAATTGTGTTAATGTAAATTACATTTTAATTCCTGGGGGAATTACCACCGAAAAACCTATTAATTTTTTTTTCTGCAAAAAAAAAAAATTGGGTCAATGGAAGTTGCACTCACTGCCCCTCCCTGGGGGAATTACCACCGAAAAACCTATTAATTTTTTTTTTCTGCAAAAAAAAAAATTGGGTCAATGGAAGTTGCACTCACTGCCCCTCCCTGGGGGAATTACCACCGAAAAACCTATTAATTTTTTTTTCTGCAAAAAAGAAATTGGGTCAATGGAAGTTGATATTCTCATTTTTTTCCTGAGTTAGTTCCTGTATTTTTTTTTTTTAAAAAAAAAAAATGATCAATAAAATCTATATTCAGATTTTCTGATTTTAAAAGCCTAAACTCACACAAGGTATAATAAGTGTTTAATATATATATAAATATTATATACATATATATAACTCCTACTCTAATTAAAAGAGTAGGAGTTATATATATATAATTAATATATATATATATATATATATATATATATATATATATATATATATATATATATATATATATATATATATATATATATATATATATTTTTTTTTTATAATAAATAACACTCACAAAATATAAAATATATATATTATATATATATATATTATATATATATATATATCTCTTACTATATATAATAAAAAAAGAGATATATATATATATATATAATATATATATATATATATATATATATATATATATATATATATATATATATATATATATATATATATATATATATATATATATATATATATATATATATATATATATATATATATATA